AATTGCGGATCCCGGAATTTCTACAATAAATTAGATAGGTAGCTAAGCTAATCTAGTTCCCTATACACGAGTCTGTTGTCATTTTACTGCAAGAGTTGTACTGGAATGATGAATACCTTGAGCAGGTAGAAATAGAAAGAATTTTGAAAAAGGAAAAGGCTTTCTTTCTAAAGGAAGAAATATGCTAATTTGATTAATATTAGGAAAAATATTAGGAAATCAAATGAGTGAGTTTATGCTTCACTAATTGAATGATAAATGACTACAAGTGAAGGAGATAGACGGTTTAAACAAAAAAAGACCCAAAATTTCAAACATGTGTCTAGAATAACAGGAAAACTACAAACAAAAATAGTGAAAATTAGCTCGTTAGGAGCCCATCCAAAATTGTTGTAGACCCAACGAATTAGTAGTTCCCAACCGCGAGTGGAGTGAAATCCAACAAAAAAATCAGTAACTAAAAGAATAAAAAAAGCTTTTATTGAGTCATTTAAGTTATAGAAAAATTCCTGAACCCAAGAATTCAAAATGACAAGTTCTTCTTTACCCAGAAAAAAAGAACCACTTAGAATAGCCAAACAGATTATATTTGTTGAGAAATGCAAAATGCTATGGAGATGATCCTCATTATCTATTTTGGCCAATTGTATTATTTCCTCGTGTATTCCTATAGGAGGTTTTTGTACATGTGTCTTTGGTTTCTCTTTTATCATTTCGTCCAAGAGAAAAAGTTCTTCTAATTCTATGAATCCTTCTAGAATCCTTTTCTCTTGAATATCAGTTAAGAAAGTTTCGGATTGCCTGGTATTCCACCAATTCTTAATCCAAAGTTCCAGACATTTGTTAAAAGAGAAAGAGATTCCCCAGGGCAAAAGTACGATAAATACAAGATATAGGAAAGAAGGCAATGCTTTCTTTTTTTTCATTTTTGATCTGTAAATTGAGTTGTTAATGAATCCGCTTCATTCGCCGACTCTATTTCATTCGCTGAATATATATGATATTTCTTTTCTTTGAAACACAAATTCTATAACAAGGTTTGAGACCTTGTGTTTGTATCTATTTCTCTTTTTGTATACTAGTGGAATTTCATTGTATTGGGTTCTTTCTTAGATCTAAATGGAGTGGAATAGAGAAAGGCCTTTCATATAAAAAAGGAAGAATATTATGCCATATATCTCGCTTGGACAAAACAAATTAGAAGCAATTTTCTCTTATCCTCGTTTGTTCCTTCCTTTAGATAAATACTAGAAAATCCCCTTACAATTGCAAAAAATTGCAATTGGTACTTAAAATACTTCAATTGGTACGCGCAAGAAATAGGCCAATTCGGCAGCTTTTTGTTCAATTTCTCGTGGAGTAAAAAACTTCTCATCAGTACGAGTCAAGGGAATGACCCCCTGGCCCCGGATTTCTATATAAAGGATACGACGGGGATAAAGACCCTCTTTAACCTGAATTCTAATTGATTGGATATCCCGCACAAGGAATCGAAGGAAGATGCGACGTTTTATTCCAGGGAATCCCCAACGAAAAATGCACACTATTCCCTCTTTTCTATCGAATCGATCATAACCACTGCCTACATTCCACAAAATAGTGCACCACAAATAGGAGCTAATGAATAGGCCCGCGATTCCGTAGAAAGACATCACGACCCCCTGTGGAAAAAAAAGAATTTGTTGAGATGGAAGTACGGATATCATATTCTTACCAAGATAACTGGAAGCCCCAACCGCTAAGAATCCTAATGAACCTAGAAAAAGAATACAGGCCCAGAAAAAATTACCTCTTTTTCGAGAACCTTTTAGAAGTTCTATCCATATGTGTTCTGATCGCCAATTCATATTAGATATACTAAATCCAGTAGTGGTCAATTGAAATTGAGAGAATAAGCTAAATGGTTTTGACTTTACTTTTTTTGATTCTTAAATAGCCTTCAGTAGCTAGTACTCCTGTGAAATAATTGGTTAGATACATTGACTTTCTATTCAAAAAGAATTCGTGGATCCACTTAAAAAAAACTCGCTATACTTGGCTACGCATATGCATGCATTTATGCTCGTAGCCTATATCTGCATCCATAGACGTTTTTCATTTGTGTGTAGAAAGAGCTACATACCCCATCATATTATATTACTTACACAAAAAAATATCTCTATTATGATCCTGGAAATACATTAAGAAAATTTGGCCCCGTCGTTTCTAGACAATCTTATTTTTCTGCACATAAAGAAATAAGGAAGCCATTGCAATTGCCGGAAATACTAAGCCTACTAAAGGCACGAAAATGGAGGGTAAGTTAAAATCTGTCATAGAATATGTGTCTCAATTCAAATTTACTATTTCTATCTATTCGAAATATATCTTAAGATTCTTATGATATAATTAAGTATATCTATTATAAGGAATATTGACTATTGTATTTTTAGTTTACAAAATAAAGATTTTGTATAGAATACTATTTTTTTTTTAGAATACTTTTTATAAAAAAAAATGAATGGAATAGATAATAAGAAAATTGCAAAAAAGGGGAACTAATTAAAAATATTTGATTTTTCTTTTCCCATTCTCATCGCCTTTCTATCCTTCTAATCGAACTTGAAATTGGATTCAAAAAAAAACCATTGTGAAAATAAAAGAAATACCTCTTTCAGAATACCCTTTAATTTAATTTTAATTTTAATTTAAAAAAAGTAGAAGTGGAATAGAATACCCAGTTGAAGGGTAATGATCATACGTCTGTAATGCATTGTATGTCCCAGAATAGGTCCCATTCTTCTACCCTTTCCGGGTAGTCGATGGCTATTCACAGCTACTACCTTAAATAAACGAAGACTCTTTTCTGTAAATACTGCGTATTTGATTCCATTATCGTATGATAATACTATATTTTTATTTCTATTTGTTTATTGTATTATACCTTTCTATATTCTAGATATATAGAATAGAAGAATCTCGATTTCTCAAGTCTCATGATCGTATCAAGATCTATTTAAATTCGGCCCAATCTTTTCTAAAAGAAAAAGATTGGGCCGAATTTAATTGCAATCAATTAGAAGAATAAAGAAGAATTACTGCATTTCGTAACTTATTTTTTCTCTTTCTATTTCTCTTCTTTTTTATTTTCTATTTTTTTCTCTTTATCTACGGTATCTACCGGCTCGAAATCAAATTTGATCGCCTTCCATACTTCACAAGCTGCGGCTAGTTCAGGACTCCATTTGCAAGCTGCTTTGATAATTTCATTACCTTCACGAGCAAGATCGCGCCCTTCGTTACGAGCTTGTACACAGGCTTCTAAAGCCACACGATTAGCTGCTGCACCAGGTGCATTTCCCCAAGGATGTCCTAAAGTTCCGCCACCAAATTGTAATACGGAATCGTCTCCAAAGATTTCGGTCAGAGCTGGCATATGCCAAACATGAATACCCCCTGAAGCCACCGGTATAACACCTGGCATGGATGCCCAGTCCTGAGTGAAAAAGATACCGCGAGAACGATCTTTTTCAATAAAATCATCACGCAATAAATCAACAAAACCTAAAGTTATTTCGCGTTCCCCTTCTAACTTACCTACTACTGTACCGGAGTGGATATGATCTCCCCCTGACATACGCAATGCTTTAGCTAATACACGGAAATGCATACCATGATTTTTCTGTCTATCAATAACTGCATGCATTGCTCGGTGAATGTGAAGAAGTAGGCCGTTGTCGCGGCAATAATGAGCCAAACTAGTATTTGCGGTGAATCCTCCAGTTATGTAGTCATGCATTACAATAGGAACCCCTAATTCCCTTGCAAATACAGCTCTCTTAATCATTTCTTCACATGTACCTGCAGTCGCATTCAAGTAATGCCCCTTGATTTCACCAGTTTCGGCTTGTGCTTTATAAATTGCTTCAGCACAAAAGACAAAACGGTCTCTCCAGCGCATAAATGGTTGTGAGTTTACGTTTTCATCATCTTTGGTAAAATCAAGTCCACCGCGTAGACACTCATAACACGCTCTACCATAATTTTTTGCGGATAATCCCAATTTTGGTTTAATAGTACATCCCAATAAAGGACGACCATACTTGTTCAACTTATCCCTTTCAACTTGGATACCGTGAGGCGGACCTTGGAAAGTTTTTGCATAAGCAACGGGAATTCGTAGATCCTCCAAACGTAGAGCGCGTAGGGCTTTGAAACCAAATACGTTACCCACAATGGAAGTAAACATGTTAGTAACGGAACCCTCTTCAAATAGGTCTAATGGATAAGCTATATAACAGATATATTGATCTGCTTCCCCAGGAACGGGCTCGATGTGATAGCATCGTCCTTTGTAACGATCAAGACTGGTAAGTCCATCAGTCCAAACAGTTGTCCATGTACCAGTAGAAGATTCCGCAGCTACTGCAGCCCCTGCTTCTTCAGGCGGAACCCCGGGCTGAGGAGTTACTCGGAATGCTGCCAAGATATCAGTATCCTTGGTTTCGTACTCCGGGGTGTAGTAAGTCAATTTATAATCCTTAACACCAGCTTTAAATCCAACACTTGCTTTAGTTTCTGTTTGTGGTGACATAAGTCCCTCCCTACAACTCATGAATTAAGAATTCTCACAACGACAGGGTCTACTCGATATGGATTAGGTGTAAATGAAACCTTTGCAAAAATCTAAAAAGGAGTATGCTTAAGTTAATGAATATGTTTCATTCATATATAATGCGTACACCATGTGTACGTTCTATCCTATAGGAATTCTACTATAGGAATTCGATAGGAATTGAGTTGTTGTTATGATAAGTTAACACGGTTCGTTATTAAACCGTGGATTTGATTTACCAAATCCATCATTATTGTATACTCTTTGATAGATATAGCGCAACCCAAACCAATCCCTAATCCTTATTTTAAAATTTGGAAAGTTCTTAATGGGCCCCTTTGATATTTTGAATCTAAATACCTAAATACTAAGAAAATTCTCTGTTGACAGCAATCTATGCTTCACAGTAGTATATATTTTGTATATCGAAGTCCTAGATAGGAAGGTAGAGTAGGTACAGATCCTTCACAAAAGGCAAAATTTATAAAGATTGATTGAACTTTCCAACGGACTCATTCCATAAGTAAACGATTGAATAGGATTCGCTTGGGCAACGAAATCAAGTGCTAGTCCCCTTTTCTTTTTTATTGAATTAACTAATTCATTTCCTTTTTAGTTTTGGATTTTTGGATATTTTTTTTTTATTTGATTTGGCATTATTCAACAAGAAAAAAAAAGAAAAATTTCGACAAATTCCTTTTTTTTGAAAAATTTGTGATAATTATGAGAACCAATCCTACTACTTCGCGTCCCGGGGTTTCCACAATTGAAGAAAACAGCACAGGTCGTATTGATCAAATTATTGGACCCGTGCTGGATATCACTTTTCCCCCGGGCAAGTTGCCTTACATTTATAACGCTTTGATAGTCAAGAGTCGAGACACTGCCGATAAGCAAATTAATGTGACTTGTGAGGTACAACAATTATTAGGAAATAATCGAGTTAGAGCTGTAGCTATGAGTGCTACAGACGGGTTGATGAGAGGAATGGAAGTTATTGATACGGGAGCTCCTCTCAGTGTTCCAGTCGGTGGAACTACTCTCGGACGAATTTTTAACGTTCTGGGGGAGCCTATTGACAATTTGGGTCCTGTAGATACTAGTGCAACATTCCCTATTCATAGATCTGCGCCTGCCTTTATCGAGTTAGATACGAAATTATCTATCTTTGAAACAGGTATTAAGGTGGTCGATCTTTTAGCTCCTTATCGACGTGGAGGAAAAATCGGACTATTTGGGGGGGCAGGAGTAGGTAAAACAGTACTCATCATGGAATTAATCAATAACATTGCTAAAGCTCATGGGGGCGTATCCGTATTTGGCGGAGTAGGGGAACGGACTCGCGAAGGAAATGATCTTTATATGGAAATGAAGGAATCTGGAGTAATTAATGAAAAAAATATTGAGGAATCAAAGGTAGCTCTAGTCTATGGCCAAATGAATGAACCACCGGGAGCTCGTATGAGAGTTGGTTTAACTGCCCTAACTATGGCAGAATATTTCCGAGATGTTAATAAGCAAGACGTGCTTTTATTCATCGATAATATCTTTCGTTTTGTTCAAGCAGGATCGGAAGTATCCGCCTTATTAGGGAGAATGCCCTCCGCAGTGGGTTATCAACCTACCCTTAGTACAGAAATGGGTTCTTTGCAAGAAAGAATTGCTTCTACCAAAAAGGGATCTATAACTTCGATCCAAGCAGTTTATGTACCTGCAGACGATTTGACCGACCCTGCTCCTGCCACAACATTTGCCCATTTGGACGCTACTACCGTACTTTCCAGAGGATTGGCTTCCAAGGGTATTTATCCCGCAGTAGATCCTTTAGATTCAACCTCAACTATGTTACAGCCTCGGATCGTTGGCAACGAACATTATGAAACCGCGCAAAGAGTTAAGGAAACTTTACAACGTTACAAAGAACTTCAGGACATTATCGCAATTCTTGGGTTGGACGAATTATCGGAGGAGGATCGTTTAACTGTAGCAAGAGCTCGAAAAATCGAGCGGTTCTTATCACAACCGTTCTTTGTGGCAGAAGTTTTTACCGGTTCCCCAGGAAAGTATGTTGGTCTTGCAGAAACAATTAGAGGATTTCAACTAATCCTTTCTGGAGAATTAGATAGCCTACCCGAACAGGCTTTTTATTTGGTGGGGAACATCGATGAAGCTAGCACGAAAGCTATAAACTTGGAAGAGGAGAGCAAATTGAAGAAATGAAATTAAATCTTTATGTACTGACTCCTAAACGTATTATTTGGAATTGTGAAGTGAAAGAAATCATTTTATCTACTAATAGTGGCCAAATTGGTGTATTACCAAACCACGCCCCTATTAACACAGCTGTAGATATGGGTCCTTTGAGAATACGCCTCCTCGACGACCAATGGTTAACGGCGGTTCTGTGGAGTGGTTTTGCGAGAATAGTTAATAATGAGATCATCATTTTAGGAAATGATGCAGAACTCGGTAGTGACATTGATCCAGAAGAAGCTCAACAGGCACTTGAAATAGCCGAAGCTAACTTGAGTAGAGCTGAGGGTACGAAAGAATTGGTTGAAGCGAAGCTAGCTCTCAGACGAGCTAGGATACGAGTCGAAGCTGTCAATTGGATTCCCCCATCCAATTGAAGACAATCCAAAGGTTTCGTTGATACAAAGAAAAAGGAAAGAAGGGTAGAAAAAGTTATTAGATAGCGAAGCGAAGTAAGTCCAACGCTATCTAGTAATTTTTCTACCTACCTACCTACTATTGGATTTGAACCAATGACTCCCGCCGTATGAAAGCAATACTCTAACCACTGAGTTAAGTAGGCAATTTATCACCACAAAAGAAGCCCCATTACTTCGATCGATTATAGATCGAATCCTTTTTATAAGCAATACCCCTCTGTTATTGATATGTTT